GAACAATAATTGAAAAATTCCTTCATAGAGATAGAGGACATAATTCACATGGATATAGTAAATCTCGCTTGGGCTGCTTTAATGGTAGTCTTTACATTTTCCCTTTCACTAGTAGTATGGGGAAGGAGTGGACTCTAGAAGTACTACTAATTGAGTTTAGGAACTAAACAGTATCACTTTTTTTATAGATCGTTCGGCAAAGTTTTTTTTATTTAAAATTTCACTATTTCAATTTAAAATTTTATTTTTAAATTGAAATAGAAATGAAAAATATCTTCATTTCGAAATTCTCTTGGATTTTAGTTGAGTAATGTATTCTATGAATAATAAATATATATGAAGAATACTCTTTCAATCAAAGAAATATTTCAATTATTTCCGTGTTCGTATTTTGAAAGTAAAAAAAGTAAAAGGAATACAAATGGTAGGAAATTTATTCCAACTGAATTCTTCATAAATTTTCTATTTCGATGAACTTACTCTTACCAAAGTTAGATATGGACCATGAGGAAGAACGGAACTTTTTTTTATTTTGTTTACCTCTTTACTGTTCAAAGATCAAAGAGAAAACAATTCGGTTATTCCATTACGTGGATACACATTGGGAAACAACATAGTAGTTGTCTAACGAGATACTGCACATCCTAAAATATTGTCTTGGGCGAGTCACATATTGCGCCGCTTGTTTTAGTTTTACTATTTTAGAAATTTTATTTATGTTTTGCTTGTTTTATTGAACCCATTTCATATCGTGGTTCAAACGTTAAAAGTCGACGGGTTTTACTAATCCTTTTCGAAATCCGAAGAAGTCATTGATTCTTTCGATCGGGATTCATATTGAAAATAATCAGAAATCTAGGAATTCTAATCGTAAAAGTCGCTTTCGATTATTTCAAATTAATTTAATTGAAATCAACACAAATTAAATACAAATAGATAAAGCAAAGAAATAGAATTGGGATACTATATAATATACATTATCACTATATACGTAATTAAATCGATTTCTATATATATAGAAAAGGAATATGATGATACTATTGTAGATTGATCTATATTAATCTATATTAAATTAACCCGCATTACAATACAACTTTATACACTACAATAACAATACTAGATAGTATGGTAGAAAGAAATATCTGAATCTTTCTACCATACTATCGTATCTCATAGAATACGACTGATTCTAGTCTGCCCATTTCATTTAAGACGCGAAATTTTTATCCTTTTCTTCTCTGCAATTATTGATAAGAAATAAAAAATCAAGAGAAATAAAAAATCAAGTTTAATTCAAATTAATCACCTTGGCTGACTGTTTTTACGTATATTATAAGTAAAAAAGCAGTAGGAACTAGAATAAACAGTGCAGTAGCAATAAATGCGAGAATATTTACTTCCATAATCTCATTGTTTAATTTTTCTTTAATTCGCAATAACTCGGGAGTTAATCCCATAGAGATAATAAATCTTTCGCCTGTAAATTCAATGGGATGCATTACATCTCGATGATATCGAATCGGATCAATATCATGAATAACAATATCGGAGCTATCAAATAGATTCATCGTCAAGAATTGAATAGTATAACATAGGACGATCTTTTATCCATACTGAACTCAAAATTTGATTCCCGATACAATCAATAATTCCTTTATTTATTTATCATTCTTTTCCATTCTTTCTTTTCTATAACCTACCGCCCTCTTTGTACAATCATCTGATGAAGTATCATCTAACCGCCTTTCCACTTACCAAACAAACCCCAACAAACAATAGAAGCTCAATGAAAAAAAAGGAAGGAGCTAAGTTATAAACTCCTTTTTTTAATGAGCCAATCTTCTTGGAAAACAAAAGAAGTATGATAAAGACGAGTACAAATTCCGGTATAAAAAAATCGAATATTCCATCAAATTAACTATTTTTTTATATATTTATATATAAATTTAAAAAGTTTGTTCTTTCAAGGAAAAACCCTTATAAAAAAAAAAAAAAAAAAAAATGCATTACCTCGCTAATAAAAAAGTGATCCTTGTTTGATCTTTATTTTTTGAATATCCTCTTTCATTGGATTAGTAATGGGACGCATATATCAAAAGCTCAATGCGAAATTTGAATGAGATAGATTATTTCAAATTAGTAAAATTTGAAATTGAGGTTACACAAAATAGGGCCCGAAAAGGATATACTTTTATTTTAATCTTAAAAAAAAAGTATTCTATACTATTCTATACACAGTAACTATGTTCAATTTATTTTATATTGTACAAATTCCATTTATGTATGTACTCCCGGGAAACATACAATACTCTACTCTATTTCATATTTCACAGATCGGGAGTAATTGAAAAAGCCAGACCCAGTACAGTACGGTATCCCGTGGAATCCTGAATCTGATGCTAATAATATAATAATTGTACTAATCCACATATGCCTCTCTCCCATCAATCGAATCGGTACTAGTCGAAGAAATGGAAATTCCCCCATTTGGTTGATGATA